AAATATCACTACTGTGTAAACAAAGAGTTTGAGAGTAAGCATTAAAAATCTCCAAGAGTTCTTTTTTTTTAAGATAATAAATCCCCTATTTTTATACCGCATATCCTATAATTTTATATTAGGTTTGACGCCGAAAGGCTTTTTTTCTTTTTAATAAATAAAGAAATAAAAAAGAAAGTTATTATTATCTTATCTATTATTTTCTTACTTATCAATAATTTTTTATACCGACTTGTTGATATTGTGAAGGATCACAATAAGGTTTGTTCATTTATCGGAAAAAAAGAAAGTTAGAATGGAAAACGAGATAATGTGGATTGTGTCGATCCAATAATTTTTATTTCATTTTTGAATTGAATTTTGAATTAAAGGCTCATATTATAAGACTTTTTTTGTTAATTATTGAGTATTAGAATAGAATCCTCTTTCTCGAAAAAAAAGCATTCATTTTTATAGGATAAGATGAAAGATCTTATCGAAAACTTACAGCAGCTTGCCAAACGAAGGCTAAGAGAAAAAAAAGTAGAGGTATGACTGGCATAAAATCGACAATTGGACTCAAAAAAGCATAGGCCTCCGGTAATTTGGCAAAGAAACAACTACTCGAATAAAGAGCAGAATTAAGACCGATCAAACTAAAGATATTAAGCATAACAGATTGTTTTTAAAAAAATTTTATTTTGATTGAGTTATTGATAGAAAAAAAAGATTTCGTTTTTTGAACTTACTCACTCAATCAAAAAACCTTCCATTCTCAATAGAGAATAGAAGAAATTCTACTTTCATATAATATCTTAATGGAATTTTTGTTAATGATCAATAAATTCATTTTTTCTAGGTCTACATGTGTCTAAGTTAAAATACTAACCAACAGAATCTAATGGATTCTTAAGATAGTTGGGCTGGAATTGACGAACAATCAACAATAATATTAGTGTTTATTAATATAGAAATCGAAGTGGGGCGTGGCCAAGCGGTAAGGCATCGGGTTTTGGTCCCGCTATTCGGAGGTTCGAATCCTTCCGTCCCAGAGCCCTTGTAATCATCCGTTAATAATAAGAAAAAAACTTTTTCTTTTTCTAAAGTTTCTAAGGTGTAAGATTGGCTAGAGTTTGACTCTTTTGGCTAACGATTATAATAAAAAAATGAGATCTTTTTCACATATTTCACAATGATACGGGCTCAAATGACACGCAACTAAAGGCGCATCCGTTGGGTATTGAGGCACGACGGGGTTATAGATTACAGAAATTGTAATTATAAAAAGTTGTGCCTTTACCTATCCTATATCCATCCTCTATATATGATATAGGAATATAAAAAAAATATTCATCTAAAATTATAGAAGGAAGTTAGTTCTTTTTTGTTCATCCCCAAAAAACTAATTCTATTTTTACTATTATTTTCTTTTTTTATATATAAATGAATATATTTAAAGGTTAAGTTCAAAAAGAAAGATAGATTTATCTCTCTTATCGTATTTCTTAAGGATATCGTCTTATTGTCAATTTTAATTTGTATAATTAATTTAGAAAAAAAAATTAGAAAAAAGAACAGTACTAAAAAAGTGTAAGATATATTACGTATCTAATCTATGTGACAACTGTCTTAACTGTGAACCAATGACTATTCATGATTAGATAATTGAATCAACCGCAAACCGGTTCCAAATTCGAGGAATGTTATGGTAAAACTTCGTTTGAAACGATGTGGTAGAAAGCAACGTGCGACTTGAAGGACATGGTCTGTTGTGGATTCTTAATATCCATCATTCTATAAAAAAGGATGCTCTTAACTCGACATCTTTTTCTCTGTTTCACTCGAACCCAGTTTGTTGGGGTGTAATGGAATATGATGGAGCTCGAGTAGAAAGTATTGCGCTATTTCTCAAGGGAGAGGGGTCTAGGGTTAGTGTCAATCAAAAGAATAAGTTGGAACAACTTCGTAAGTTATCTTTGATAGAAAAAAATAACAAAAAGGTATGTTGCTGCCATTTTTGAAAGGATTAAAAATCAACGAAGTAATGTCTAAACCTAATGATTCAAAAAACAAGATCAAGATAAAGGCTTCCGGAACAAGGAAAGACTCTTTTTAATTGTCGAAACAATTGATTGGTATCAATTCAAATCGATGTTAAATGAGACAAAACAAAGGGTATTTTAGACTGCTCAATAAATGATAAATGCTAAAGGATTTTTTTAGTTTGGGCTCCTTGAAACCTATCCAACTTGAGTTATGAGTATACAAATGATTTTTTTGAGGAAAGAAAGGGCTAAATTTGAATTCATTTGAGGATTGAGGATTTTCTAGACTTTTTGATTGGTCATTCAAATTTATTTTAATTTTTTTTAATCATTTTTTTCTCGAGCCGTACGAGGATAAAACTTCCTATACGTTTCCAAGGGGGGTTAAATCTATCCCAATGAGCCGTCTATCGAATCGTTGCAATTGATGTTCGGTCCCGAAGAGAGGGAAGAGATCTGCAGAAAGTAGGTTTTTATGATCCGATAAAAAATCAAACTTATTTAAATGTTCCTGCTATTCTAGATTTTATTCAAAAAGGCGCTCAACCTACAGAAACTGTTTATGATATTTTAAAGAGGGCGGAGGTTTTTAAAGAATTTCTATTTAAGCAAACGAAGTTCAATTAATGAATAATCCATTTTTTATATAAAAAGGAAAGATAATGAGGTTGTAATTTGGTAGACCTTTTTTAGTCCTGTACTTTTTTGTAGTGCCAATCCAACAAAAGTTTTCCTCTATATTATATTTTTTAATTTTTTCTTTGTTTTCTATTTAGAGTTCACAATTTCTATTATATTCTATTTATCGTATAATAGAATTGGATTTTTTTTTTTTTTAGTACATTAACATTATTCAATTGAAAGTAAGATAAAAAAAAAATGGAATTTATTTTGATTGTATTTTTTTTTTCATTCATATTGACAAGAATGTATTGAACAAATAGAATTTAATTGTGAAATAAAAAAGAAAATAGTTTTTTATGTCTTCTGCCCAATATTTTGATTCAAGGATTCGTTAAATTTGTTTCGCTATAAAAAAAATTTTTTGGATCTAAAAAAATGCGGATTATTTGTCTAGCAAATCTTTTATTCAAGAATCTCTGATCTCTGATATTGGTGTTTGTTTTTATGTTCGTAACGGGAATCAACTCAAAATTTTTTTTTTGCTAATTCAACGTTTTGATTCCAATCCTATTTTATTGATTTCGATTGTATCTACATAACATAGCTATTTTTGGGGTTGCTAACTCAACGGTAGAGTACTCGGCTTTTAAGTGCGGCTAAGATCTTTTACATATTTGGATGAAGTAAGGAATTCGTCTACACCATCGGTAAAGTTTATACGACCACGACTGATCCGGAAAGGATATTTATGGAAAAAAGAGCATGTCGTATCAATAGAGAATTTGGAACCTATTTCGTTCTTATCAAAGCAGTACAAAACTTTATTTGATTTCTTGGAAGGAAATGCAATGAATTCGCTGTTGGGTCGATTGAATAAATGGATCGAACCCTATCCTTATGGGTTCTAATTTTGTGGAAAGAATAAGCAACGAGCTTATCTTCGTAATTTGAATGATTACCCGCTCTAATTAGACGTTAAAAAAACTTAGTGCCTGATGCGGGAAAGGATTCTCCCATGTGTGGATTTTCTTTTTTAGTGAATCCTAACTATTAAACTCCCCATTCTCCAGATGGACATGAATGTGTAGAAGAAACAGTATATTGATAAAGATTTTCCAAAATCAAAAGAGCGATTGGGTTGAAAAAATAAAGGATTTCTAACCAACGTTTTATGTTATTTCTTAATAACAAAAAAACTAATTAGATAGAAAAATTAGAGAGTCCGCTGATGAATTTACCGAGGTATCCATTAAAAAAAAAAGACCTTGTTTTGACTGTATCGCACTATGTATCATTTGATAACTTAAGAACCCCCCCCTTTTTTTTACTTTGAGTTTTAGGTCTGGTTTAAAATGGAAGAATTCCAAGGATATATAGAACTGGAGAGTTCTTGGCAACACAACTTTTTCTATCCACTTATCTTTCAGGAATATATTTTTTCGTTTGCATATGGTCATGATTTAAACAAATCTATTTTGTTGGAAACTTCAGTTAATAGGAAATATAGTTTACTAATTGTGAAACGTTTAATTACTCGAATGTATCAACAGAATTATTTGATTCTTTCGTCTAACGATTCTAACCAAAATGACTTTTTGGGGCACAAACAAAATTTTTATTCGCAAATGATATCAGAAGGATTTTCAGTCATTGTGGAAATTCCATTTTATCTTCTATTAATAGCTTCTCTCGAGAAACAAAAAATAGTCAAATCTCATAATTTGCGATCAATTCATTCAATATTTCCTTTTTTAGAGGACAAATTTTTACATTTAAATTTTGTGTTAGATATATTACTACCTTACCCCGCCCATCTAGAAATCTTGGTTCAAACACTTCGGTACTGGATAAGAGATGCCTCGTCTTTGCATTTATTACGATTCTTTCTTTATGAGTATCATAATTGGAATAGAAATACTATTCCAAAAAAATTGATTTTTTTTTTTTTTAAAAGGAATCAAAGATTATTCTTGTTCTTATATAATTTCCATGTATGTGAATACGAATCAATTTTCTTTTTTCTTTGCAACCAATCCTCTCATTTACGATCAACATCTTATAGAACTCTTCTTGAACGCACTTTTTTCTACGTAAAATTAGAATATTTAGTCAAACTTTTTACTAAGGATTTTGCCGTTATCTTATGGCTTTTCAAGGATCCTTCCCCGCATTCTGTTAGGTATAAAGGCAAATCCATTCTGGCCTCAAAAGGGACATTCTTTTTGATGCATAAATGGAAATTTTACCTTATTCATTTCTGGCAATGTCATTTTTCTGTGTGGGCTCACCCAAGGAGAATCTATATTAATCGATTATCAACCCATTATCTTGATTTTATTGGTTTTCTTTCAA